CCGGCTCAAGTAGTTACAGCAAAAAAAAGGGTTCTTTCTTATTTTTAAACTTTGTTTTGTTCGATAAAACCCTACCCTACAAAGAGCTACTCCTTACTCAAGTTCCCAGTAAGGACCAACCTTTCATTGATTCATTCTTTTTTTTTACTTTAAAAAAATTTTCTGAATTACTTATGACAAAATGGAAATGTGAAATTTTTGAGTAGTCTACTTCCCCTCAAATGAAGAATCCCCTTAAAGGGGATACTTTGGGACTCGTAAGGGATTTACTTGTCTATATATCATTCCCTTCGACCTTTTAGGTCTCTACTGACCTCGATGGTTATGCCATGATGTTCTTTGAAGTATATATGCGATAAATAGACTCCAGTAACCAACCATGCTATATATATTTGCTTGCTTAAAGAAAATCTCTCTCTAAAAGAAATGGAATGGCTAATTCCACGAAAAAGTCTTTTTTTTTCACGAGGTATAACTAGCAATTCCTATTTATCTGTTATAGAATCGACCATGGATCAATTCCCCTTTCATTTGGAAGTATTGAATATACCCATAATTCTGAGTTTCATGTTACTTTTCCCAAAACACATGTCAGAGCCGGGGCATCCCATTCAATCTGATTGGGATGACAGTTTCTCAGTCCGAATCTGTAAAATGAAAATTTTGATCAAATCACACATCGCAGTATACCAGGCCTTCTAATTCTTTAAGGGGTTTATCTAAAAGATTCGCGATATAACTAGGAAGACGTTTCAAATACCACACATGGGTCACTGGACATGCAAGTTTGATGTATCCCATTTGATATCTTCGTATCCTAGAATCAACAAATTCCACCCCGCATTGTTCACAAAATTTCGGGTCTTCTTTTTCAGCTCTGATCGCTCGATAATTTCCACAAGCACAAATTCTACTTTTTATGGGTCCAAAGATTCTTTCACAAAACAATCCATCTTTTTCCGGTTTATTGGTTTTATAATGAAAAGTATAGGGTTTTGTCACCTCTCCAACTATCTCTCCATTAGGTAGGATTTTGTTGGCCCAAGCCCTTATTTGTTGAGGAGAAACTGGTCCAATTCGAAGTTGTTGATGTTTATACCGGTCGATCATAGAATAGAAATTCTGATTCATTCAGATCAAGCTTCCTTCCTATTAATCTGGAAGTTCTTCTCAGATACAAGGAAATGATTCAGTTCTAGAGCCAAAGATCGTAGTTCTCGAACGAGCAATCGAAAAGATTCAGGAGCATCCTCGGGGTTAGGTACTGTTCCTCCAACGATTGTAGCACCAAGTACTTCTTGACGAGCTCTAATATGATCAGATTTATAAGTAAGCATCTCTTGTAAAATATGAGCAACACCAAATCCCTCTAGAGCCCAAACTTCCATTTCTCCTACTCGTTGTCCCCCTTGCTTGGCCCTTCCTCTAAGGGGTTGTTGTGTAACAAGTGCGTAATGCCCACTAGAACGTCCATGGATTTTATCATCAACTTGATGAATTAATTTTAGGATATAGGACTTTCCTATTAGAACAGGTTGTTCAAAAGGATCCCCTGTTCTTCCATCAAATATTCTGCTTTTTCCTGGGTACTCGGGTTCAAATACCCATGGATTTTTTGTTTGCTTACAGGCTTCATATAATTCAGAAAACACTAGTTTTCTCGAAGTCTCTTGTTCATATCTCTCATCAAAAGGTGCTATTCTATAATGTTTCTTTAGCAGATCCCCCGCTAATCCGAGCGAACATTCAAATATCTGTCCCACATTCATTCGTGAGGGTACTCCTAATGGGTTGAAGACCATATCAACGGGTGTCCCATCTTGCAAATAGGGCATATCTTGTCTAGGCAAAATTTTTGAAATGATACCTTTATTCCCATGTCTTCCAGCTACTTTATCACCCACTTTGATTTCACGTTTCTGTGAAATATATACACGAATCATTTCTGGATTATAACTGGAACCCCCCTTTTTCTGGATCCATCTCACATCAATAACGCGACCCCTTCCACCTATAGGTAGTTTTAGAGAAGTTTCTTTTGCAGTGGATACCTGAATGCCAAGTATGACTCGTAATAATCTATCCTCTGGGGAATACGACGATTCGTTCGCTGTCTGAGGCGTTAATTTACCTACTAAAATATCACCTGTTTCTACCCAAGATCCCAGCATAACGATTCCATTTCTGTCTAAATTTCGGAGTAAATGAGTCTCTAGATGCGGTATTTCCTTAGTAATTCTTTCAGGGCCTTGGCTTGTCACATGAGTCTGAATTTCATATTTCCGGATGTGAAAAGAAGTATAAATATCTTCATATACCAGACGTTCGCTAATTAATACTGCGTCTTCAGAATTGTAACCTTCCCATGGCATATAAGCTACTAATATGTTTCTTCCTAAAGCGAGTTCCCCACCAACTGTAGCCGCACCGTCCGCTAAAATTTGTCCCTTTTTAATGTATTTACCCCGCCGAACCTTAGGTTTTTGATGCATACAAGTAT